AATACAAATACAGATCAAACTAACGATATTAAGCATAACAGGCATTTTGTTCTTGGAGATAATTGCATTTTGGTTGCGTTTTTGATATAAGGAAAAAGAAAGTTAAGTAAGGTAAACAAAAAATCCTTCTTTTTCTTTGAATCCACCCAACCAAAAATTCTCCAATTCTCAAAGGAGAATAGAAGAAACCGTACTTTCATACAATATCTTAATAGAATTCTATGTAATGATCAATAAATTAAGTTGAATTCTGTATCTATATGTATCAAAATCCCAGTCCCGATCTATTCTATTATTCTATAGATATAGAAGATATAGAAGATCTATATTCTATTCTATAGATCTAGAATATATCTAGATATTTATTTTGGCTGGAGTTGACAAACAACCAACAACAATATTATTGTTTTTAGTGTCGATTAGACATCAACTTGGGGCGTGGCCAAGTGGTAAGGCAGCGGGTTTTGGTCTCGCTATTCGGAGGTTCGAATCCTTCCGTCCCAGTGGGGATCCTTTTTTTATACTCCATTATTCTCATATAAACCATATCATAATATAAAAAAGAAGTGGAGGGGTGGATAAGAGTTAATCTATATTGATTATTAATTTAAATATCTGTGTCTGTTCGAATTTCATTAACAAATGATCAATTTCCAGATTCTATAGATCTATAGAATGGTATTTATAAAATATCTATAACAAGCAGTGACAACCGTTTAGTTTATCTGATAGATACAAAAAACTTTACTTTTTTTTTGATTTTGATTTTCGTAATCTGATTAAAAGAATCAAAATTCAAATCTTAACTTACATTATTTTTTATATATCTCATGAAAAAAATGGATTTCTTTCTTTTTCTTCTTTTTCTTTGATCTATTTCAAAATTTTATTTGAAATTAGTGATGAGTTAATTCAAAAAGAAAGACTGATCTTTCTAGGAAGATCAAAGGCGATGCTTAAGGTGATGCTTATTGTCTGATTTTCTTCAAATCCAATCAAATTAAATAATCATGTTTAATTAAAATAGTTAATTTCATTTAGAAAGATTTTATTTTTTTAATATCTATTAATATTTAAATAGAATATATAATAAAAATATTTTTAATGATTCCTTGTACGTGGAATCTTTGAAAAAGTAGGAAATCATTTAATTAATTCTATTAAGACACTTGAAGATGCAGATTCAAAAACTTATTCGTTTTATAGTTTCTAAAATATAAAATAGAAAAATATATATTATTTCTATATTTACATATATCTAGATATATCTAGATATATCTATATGTAAATCTTATAGTATTTACATATGGATATAGATTTCTTTTTTCTTTCTATTATCTATATAGACTATTAGTCTATATAGTATGTTAAATATGGTAAAAATGTTGTCTTGCTAAGATTTTTTCATAAAAATCTTGTTTCATCTATCATATATAGAAGAAAAGTGTAGATTGCGACGTCTATGGGCAGCTGAACCGATGACTATTCATGATTCCATAATTGAATCAATTCCATACCGGTTCCAAATTAGAGGAATGTTATGGTAAAACTTCGTTTGAAACGATGTGGTAGAAAGCAACGTGCGACTTGAAAGACACGACCCGTTGTGGATTTTTACATCCACCATTTTCGATTTATCTAGGAATGAGGTGCTCTTGGTTCGACATTGTTTGTTCTGTTACACTTGAACCCTTCGTTTTTTGTCGGGTTGTAAATAGTCCATGATGGAGCTCGAATAGAAAGGATTAATTCATTTCTCAGGGGCAAGGATCTAGGGTTAATGCCAATCAACTGGAACAACTTCGTAAATATATGGAAAATCAAAAGGATCCAATTCGAGCAAGTTTCCAATTCAAAAGCAAAACTTGTTGAAATTGATCAAAATTTTTTGATTCGACGTGTATCATGCTAGAATCAACCATCCATAGGATTCTTTGATAGAAAGAAATCAAAAAGGGTATGTTGCTACCACTTTGAAAGGATTAAGAAGCACCGAAGTAATGTCTAAACCCAATGATTAAAAATAGGAATAAAGGGTTTAAAAACAAGGAAATACCCTTTGTAATTGTTAATTTTCTCGATAGTCTCAATAACTGAATCCGATTAAAGAATCCAAACAGAATTTGAAATAGTTTAACCGGGATAAACGAAAGGGAATAAAGACTACTCAATAAATGAAATTGATTAAAGATTTTCCTTTGAGCTATTTGAGAGTTATCCGACTTGAGTTATGAGTACGAGCGTTTTCTTTTTTTTTTGATCCTTCAGGAAGAAAAAAGACTGGAATCGTAGTCTAATTTATTTTATAGGCCTATTTGTCATTTAATTTAGTAGAATTAGATACATAGACAAAACTTCGACTTAAATCTTTTTTTCTAGAGCCGTACGAGGAGAAAACTTCCTATACGGTTCCAGGGGGGGTATTGTTCATCTATATCTATCCCAATGAGCCGTCTATCGAATCGTTGCAATTGATGTTCGATCTCGAAGAGAAGGAAAAGATCTTAGAAAGGTGGGCTTTTATGATCCAATGAAGAATCAAACTTATTTAAATGTTCCTGTTATTCTATATTTCCTTGAAAAAGGGGCTCAACCCACAGGAACTGTTCAGAATCTTTTAAAGAAGGCAGAAGTTTTTAAGGAATTTTCGTCTAATCAAATGAAATTCAATTAAAGAAATACCAAGGGGGGGGGTAGCGGCTTGTATATAACTTTGTCTAATTTTTCTTTAACTTGTTTTTTTGATCTCCCCCCCTTTATTTTTCTACTGGATTTTTTCTCAACATTTATATTGACAAGAGTGTATTGAACAAATATAATTCATTGTGATAAGTGAAGGGGGTCTATTTATTTATGTCCCGTAGTTTTTTACTTTATCTTATGATCTTATGCAAATGGTGCTTTTTTTGATACAAGAAGGTGTTTTTTGATTGAAAAAGGCTAGGATATACTTTATCTATTTTGACAGTTCTGTATATTTTTTTCTTTTATCTGATAATTTCTTGTATTTTCATCTAATCAATTCATTTTTATGTTTCGAATCCATTAGAAAATCTTTTTTTTTTTAGATTTGTTAGTTCAACGGTTTGATTAGCTCGTAAAATAGCTTTTCTCTTTGTTTAAATTCAATCAAATTGATTTTGGTTCTGATTGTATCCATGTCCTTGTTGAGTTGAAGTTTTGTTTAATTGATATTTTCTCGGGGTTGCTAACTCAATGGTAGAGTACTCGGCTTTTAAGTGCGACTAGAATCTTTTACATATTTGGATGAAGTGACGAATTCGTCCATACCATTGGTAAACTTTGGAAGACCACGACTGACCCTGAAAGGGAATAAATGGAAAAAATAGCATGTCGTATCAATGGAAAGTTCTGAGGATATTTCATTCTTATCGGATTGGTACAAAACCTTTTTCGAATTCTTGGAACGGAACAAAAGAAAGTTGGGTCGAATGAATAAATGGATAGGGGCCCTGCGGCTTCAATTCATTTTTAAAAAGAAAAAGCAACCGGCTTCTGTTCTTAATTTGAACAATTTCCCGATCTAATTAGACGTTAAAAAAAATTAGTACCCGATGCGGGATTGAATAGATTCTATTTTTTTAATGAATCCTAACTATTGACATTCTCTATTATGGAATGAAGATGTGTATGTAAAAGAAGCAGTATATTGATAAAGAAAGTTTTTTCCGAAATCAAAAGAGCGATTGGGTCTAAAAAATAAAAGATTTCTAACTATCTTGTTATCCTATAACATTAAGACGGACAAATTAAATGAAATAAATGGAAAAAGAGAGGGTAGAGAATCTGTTGATAAGTTTACTTGTCTCCGAGGTATCTATTTTTACTAGAATACCTTGTTTTGACTGTATCGCACTATGTATCATTTGATAACCCCCGAATCTTCTACCTTTAATTCAAATCGAAATTCAAATGGAGAAAATCCAAAGATATTTACAGCTAAAGAGATCTCAACAACACGACTTTCTATATCCACTTATCTTCCAGGAGTATATTTATGTGTTTGCTCATAATCGTGCTTTGAATAGATCAATTTTGTCGGAAAATCCGGGTTATGACAATAAATCCAGTTTACGGATTGTGAAACGGTTAATTACTCGAATGTATCAACAGAATCATTTTTTTATTTCTTCGAATGATTCTAACCAAAATCCATTTTGGGCGCGCAACAAGAATTTGTATTCTCAAATTAGATCAGAGGGGTTTGCTTTTATTGTCGAAATTCCATTTTCTCTACAATTAATATCTTGTTTAGAAGGGAAAAAGGGCAAGATAGTAAAATCTCAGAATTTACGATCAATTCATTCAATATTTCCCTTTTTAGAGGACAATTTTTCACATTTAAATTTTGTGTTAGATATACTAATACCTCACTCTGTCCATGCGGAAATCTTGATTCAAACTATTCGCTGTTGGGTAAAAGATGTTTCTTCTTTGCATTTATTACGAGTCTTTCTCAATGAATATTGTAATTGGAATAGTCTTATTACTCCAAAGAAAGTAAGCTCCTCTTTGTCAAAAAGAAATCAAAGACTCTTTTTTTTCTTATATAATTCTTACGTATGTGAATACGAATCTGTTTTCGTCTTTCTACGTAACCAATCTTTTCATTTACGATCAACATCTTCTGGAGTTCTTCTTGAACGAATCTATTTTTATATAAAAATAAAAACAGAACGTCTTGTGAACCTCTTTGTTTTTGTTAAGGATTTGCGGGCGAACCTAGGGTTGCTCGAGGAACCCTGTATGCATTATATTAGGTATCAAAGAAAATCCATTCTGGCTTCAAAAAGGACATCTCTTTTCATGAATAAATGGAAATTTTACCTTGTCACTTTTTGGCAATGGCATTTTTCGGTGTGGTTTCATCCAAGAAGGATTTTGATAAATCAATTTTCCAAGCATTCCCTTGAAATTTTGGGCTATCTTTCAAACGTGCAAACGAACCCTTCCGTCGTCGTACGGAGTCAAATTCTAGA